CGTTAGCTTGGAAGGCTAGGGGTTATAGTCGACGTCGATTCATCATTTTTAACGTCTCTAATTCAAAACCGAACATGAAACTTTGGTTTCATTCGGCTCCTTTATGGAAAATGGATATATTGCTAGATTGAAAATGTGAACCAACTTACAAAAAAATGATACCCATCTTACAAAAAATGATACCCATAACATCTATGTCAGCTTTTTGTTTGAATATATCCAATCCAATTCAAAACGACTCGCTTTCTAGATGATCCCTCTAGAAGAAGGCGATTCTAACAACCTTTCTAGTTACTTCGTTCTCTATTTCTATTTGAGAGGGTCCTAAGGAAAAGTATTTTATTTCCACCGAGCTAAAATAATATGGCGATGTCTCTAGTAAACTAAAGACATTATTTAATAGCTATTTTGCTTCAATTTATTCGATACAAATCAAAACAAAAATTGAAGATTTAGTTACGATTAGAAATTAGAAATCTACTTGTCTATCTTCATCCATGGATTCTTTATTCATACTCATTCAATTGGAAGTATGGATCCAATTTTAAAATTTTGTTTCACAATTTCATAATCCAAGTTTTTATTTTTTAATTTACTTTTGGATAAAAATGCCGAAAATTTATATTTTTCCTTGAATGTGTCATTGAAAGGTAAAGGATTTAATCCTTTTAATGAAATAAAGTTTTTGATCGGAATATGAATGAAACCGAAAGACCCCTTAACTATTAAGGGGGTTAATAGAACGAATCACACTTTTACCACTAAACTATACCCGCTACAATGCAATTATTATATATAAATGGATCTTTTGTCGAGGGGCTTCTGGATATGTGTAGACGGGCTTCTTATATATTATCTTATACTTAATACTTATATATAATTATTAAATATAAATATATATATTATATTATTAATATTATAAATTAATATTATATTATTAATTAAATCTTATTAAATTAAATTCTTATATATAATATAATAATCTTATCTTATATCTTATATATATATTATAAAAGAAAGAAGTAGGTATATATATCTTCTTATCTTATATATAAATAATAATAATAAATAAATTATAATAAATAAATATAATTATAAGAAGAAAGAAGATAAGAAGATTTTACTTACATAGTACAGTGACCCGTTCAGGAATTCAATGAACCAAGCCCTTTCCTTTTAACTCAGTGGTAGAGTAATCCCATGGTAAGGCGTAAGCCCTCGGTTCAGATCCGATAGGGGACTTTGTATTTTTTTCAGTCGTAGTATTCATATGAAGAATAGTAATATTATTAAATTATTAATTATTATTAATTATTAAATTGGTTTTATTATATTTAATTTTTAATTAATTAATTTAATAGTAATAAAAAACAACTGTATAATATTATATTATTATCATCATCTAATAATAATCTAATGAGTTATGAGTTATAGTATATATTAGTTATAGTTAGCACGAATAATGATAAGTCATCTGTTGAATCACCAACTATTCCTATTTTCAATTAGGCCAATGAAATCCATTGTAAAGATTAGAAATCAATAAAAGAAAAATAAGTGGACCTGACCCATTGAATCATGACTATATCCGCTATTCTGATATTCAAATTCAATAGAGATAAAATTGCAACAAGTTGACCCCCCTTTTTTTCTTTGGACTCCGCAAGAATTTGTCGATATTTCCAATTCAATCGTCTTGGTCCTAGATGTTCTATAGGAATAACTTGGCATTTCGTTCTTCCACAGAGAACCTTTTATTCTAAGTCACAAGATAAGAATCTAAGTCACAAGATAAGAAAATTTTTCACTATCTTTCTTTGATTACAGGATAAATATTAATTTATTTATTATTAGAGACCAACGTCTTGTTATTATATTATATATCTATACTATATACTATATAATATTTCTATCTTTAGATTTATAGCTATCAGATCGCGACTTGATGTACCAAAAATTTCCATTTCGTTGCATCCAATTTGTTCCGACAATCATATGAAGAATGGATGCGAGATAAATACTCTCATTTCCGGTCTCCTATTTTTTTTATTGAATATTGTTATTGTATTGAGTATTGAAGTAAAAAAAAGGAAACTCTCTCTTTTCTAACAGAGAAATAGAAAAATATTAGTAATTTAGTATTAGTATACATAAAAATTAGAATCTAAAAAGAGTTTTTTTCTTAATCTCATGAAGAAGATCTAAGAATCCATTTAGTTGATGGAAGAAAGGGGGGGGCAGGTCTGAAGATCAACCGGTAGTGGGCGAGGGGATTTCGTTTTCCGTTTACAGTTCTTTCAAAAAAAGAATCTATCCGCTTCATGAGTCATCAGAAGACAATTCATGATTCAGATGCTTAATAATAATAAGAAGGAATAATCAAACTTAATTCATGGATTTACCTGGATGGTCAATTTATGGGCCAATGCCAATAAAGGATTTTTATCTTCGAAACCCATTGGAAGGGGTAGTGCACGAGAAAAAAAATCATGCAGAAATG